GGCTAGGATAGTATTAAGTCTCTTATCGAAAACTTACAGCAGCTTGCCAAACAAAGGCTAAAAGAAAAAAGAACAGGGGTATGACTGGCATAATATCTACGATTGGATTTAAAAAAGCATAAGCCTCGGGCAATTTAGAAAAGAAAAGACTACTCGTAGAAAGGGCAGAATTAAGACAGATACAGATCAAACTAAAGATATTAAGCATAGCAAACATTTTTTCTTGACGATAATTGCAATTTGATTGAATTCTTGATAGAAGGAAAATTGAAGAAAGTAAGGTAGACAAAAAAAGCCTTCTTTTTCTTTGAACCTGCCCAATCAAAAATCCTCCAATTCTCAAAGGAGAATAGAAGAAATCATATTTTCATCTAATATTTTAATTGAATTCTCTGTAATGATCAATAAATTCAGTCGAATTCTATATCTACACGTGTCAAAGTCCTAGCACGAACCTAGAATCTCAATAATTAGATTCTCTCTTATCTTAAATATCTTGTCGTAAAATTTTCTCTAGATATTTGGACAGGAATTAATAAAAATGTCGAGAGTGTGTATAGATAGTTAATGACAAGAAAGATAGTTCACAAAAATAGATCAAATGGATATAATAAAACGAGTTGACAACCAGACATCAATTGTATCTAATAGAAAATGAAAAAAGGAAGAAAATGAAAAAAAGCTTTACAACCATACACATATCGATCCTTTAACTATTAACTAGAATCAAAAATGAAATAATTTTTGAATTATGGAATTTCATAGAAAATGAAATAAGAAAAAACGGAAAAATGGTTGACTTTGGGACATATTCTAATGAAAATCAAAAAAAAGTAACATAAAATAAGCAAAAATGAAAAATAGTTGACTTTGGGATATATATTGATTATAATTAAACACAAGATATGAAGGCAGCTTCCTTTCCACGCGAATCGCTGTCCACGCTTTTGACGCGAATCGCTGTCCACGCTTTTGACGCGAATCGCTGTCCACGCTTTCCATCCGCGTGAAAAAGGCTTTCCCCGCAACTGGGAAGGCCGGGGCCTTAGCTTTCCGCACTTTCCACGCGGAAAGCTATTCGCCTTTGGGGCGTTGCCGAGTGGTAAGGCGGCGGGCTTTGAATCCGCATAATCGAAGGTTCGATCCCTTTCGTCCCAGCCATAATATGAAAAATGACTATATATATATATGATATATGAATAGAAAGTAATAATAGCATGGCACTTTGAATTCGCTATCCAAAAATTTTTTATTGCTTTTTTTTTCAAAGCATTAGATTTTCTATCGAGAGAGTAATATGAGATAAATATGTATAGACCAAAAAATATATATTATAATGTCTATGTACCGACTGAACCAATGACTATTCATGATTCCATAATTGAATCAATTCCATAGGGGTTTTAAATTAGAGGAGTGTTATGGTTAAACTTCGTTTAAAACGATGTGGTAGAAAGCAACGTGCGACTTATCGAATCGTTGCTATTGATGTTCGATCCCGAAGAGAAGGAAGAGAGTTTCGGAAAGTGGGTTTTTATGATCCGATAAAGAAGCAAACGTATTTAAACGTTCCTGCTATTCTATATTTTCTTGAAAGGGGTGCTCAACCTACAGAAACTGTTCGAGACATTTTAAAGAAGTCGGAGGTTTTTAAAGAACTTTGCCCCATACAAATAAAATTGAATTAACTCAAGGAAAAAAGGGGGGGTATCATATATAACTTTTCTAGAGTATATAACTTTTCTCTAGTATGTTTATCCATTGATTGAATAACTCCGAGATCTTTTTAGACTTCTTATTTTTTATTTCCCTAGCTAAAATTTTTTGTATCTATATAGTGCCAATCCAACACAAGTCCTTAGTTTTTTGAATATTTTTTCCACAAAATTTGTTATCTTTTTCCATTGTATTCTTTTCTTAACCTTTATATTGACAACCCCGCATTAAACAAATATAATGCATCGTGAGAAACGGATTTCTTTCTTTCTTTATTTCCGTCCCAGAGTTTTGGTTTTGACCTTACATTATTCCAATAATAGGTGTATTAGATGCACTTTAATACAATACTTTTTGATTGAAAAAGTGAATAACATAAGGGATGATCTATGAATTTTGGCATTTTTTTATGATTTTTTCTTATTGAAAAATTTCTTGTATTTTCATCTGAGTTATTTCGTTTTATGTTCTTAATCGATTAGAAAATGTGTTTTTATGCTTTGCTTACCTCGGTTAATCCGTTCTTTTCATTCTGATTATATCTACATACTTTTGAGTCTATTGGGGTTGCTAACTCAACGGCAGAGTACTCGGCTTTTAAGTGCGACTCGGATCTTTTACACATTTGGATGAAGCGAGGGATTCATCCATACCATCGGTAAAGTTTGGAAGACCACGACTGATCCTAAAAGGGAATAACTGGAAAAAATAGCATGTCGTATCAATCAAGAGTTCTGAGACTATTTTATTCTTTCCAGATCGGTACAAAACTTTGTTTCACTTATTGGAAGGGAGCAAAATGGATTCAATATCAAGTTGGGTCGAATGAATAAATGGATAGAGCCCTCTGGCTTCAATTAATAGAATGAAATTATAAGGAAAGAAAAAGTAACGAGCTCCCATTCTTAATTTGAATGATTACCCGATCTAATTAGACGTTAAAACTATATTAGTACCTGATACGGGAAGGGCTTATCCCATGAGCGGCTTCTTTATTTTTTAATGAATCCTAAATATTAGGATTCTCCATTCCATAATGGAGATGTATGTGTATAAGAAAGAGTATATTGATCAAAAAATTTCCAAAATCAAAAGAGCGATTGTTTAGAAAAAATAAAGGATTTCTAAACATCTTGTGATCCTAGAACGAATTGAAACTACTTCAATTAAATGGAAAACGAGAGGATAGAGAATCCGTTGAGAAGTTTACCTGTATCCGAGGTATCTATTCCTTTCTTACTAGAAAAATACCTTGTTTTGACTGTATCGCACTATGTATCATTTGATAACTCCCAAAATCCTCTACCTTTGAATAGAATGAAAATGTCAAATAGAATGCAAATGGAGGAATTTCAGAGCTCTTTAGAGCTCGATAAATTTCAACAACACGACTTCTTATATCCACTTATCTTTCAGGAGTATATTTATGCACTTGCTTATGATCATGGTTTAAATAGATCTCTTTTGTTGAAAAAGGGGGGTTATGACAATAAATTCAGCTTACTCATTGTGAAACGTTTAATTACTCGAATGTCTGACCCGAATTTTTTGATTCTTTCTCTGAATGATTCGAAACAAAATCGACTTTGGGGGCGCAATAAAAATTTTGATTTTCAAATGCTATCCGAGGGATTTTCGGTCATTATGGAAATTCCATTTTCGCTCCGATTACTATCTTCCCTCGAAAAGCGCCAAAAGAAAGGTAAAGAGATAGTAAAATCCGCGAAGTTACGCTCAATTCATTCAATTTTTTCTTTCTTAGAGGACAAAATAACACGTTTAAATTATGTGTTAGATATACTAATACCTTACCCAATCCATCTAGAAATCTTGATTCAAGCGCTTCGCTACTGGCTAAAAGATGCTTCGTCTTTGCATTTATTAAGATTCGTTCTCCATGAGTTTCATAATTGGAATAGTCTTATTACTTCAAAGAAAGTCAGTCCTTCTTTTTCAGAAAGAAATCAAAGATTATTCTTATTCCTATATAATTCTCATGTATGTGAATACGAATCCGTCTTTGTCTTTCTTCGTAACCAATCTTCTCATTTACGATCAACATCTTCTCGAGCCCTTCTTGAACGAAGCCATTTCTATGGAAAGATAGAGCATCTTATAGAAACCTTGGCCACGTCTTTTCAAGCTAATCTATGGGTGTTCAAGGATTCTTTCATGCATTATGTTAGGTATCAAGGAAAAGCAATTCTCGCTTCAAAAGGTACGTCTCTTTTGATGAATAAATGGAAATATTACTTTGTAAATTTCTGGCAATCTTATTTTTACGTGTGGTCTCAACCACGAAGAATCCATATAAACCAATTATCAAATCATTCCCTTGACTTTCTCGGTTATTTTTCAAGTGTGCAGCGAACGACTTCAACGGTACGTAATCAACTGTTCGAAAATTCATTTCGAATCGATAATCCTAGTAAGAAGTTTGATACGATTGTTCCAATTAGTCCCCTGATTTCATCATTGGCTAAAGCCAAATTTTGTAATCTATTAGGGCAGCCTATTAGTAAGGCCATTTGGATCGATTTCTCAGATTCTGATATTATTGACCGATTCGGGCGTATATCCAGAAATCTTTCTCATTATCATAGCGGATCTTCAAAAAAAAAGAGTTTGTCGCAAATAAAGTATATACTTAAACTTTCTTGTGCTAGAACTTTAGCTCGTAAACACAAAAGTACTGTACGGGCTTTTTTGAAAAGATTCGGCTCGGAATTATTCGAAGAATTCTTTACGGCGGAAGAACAAGTTCTTTCCTTAACATTTCCAAGAGCTTCTTCTATTTCGCGGAGGTTCCATAGACAGAGGATTTGGTATTTGGATATTATTTGTATCAATGATTTGGCCAATCATGACTGATTCGGTATGAAAGTGCGTAAATGGAAATTTTACTTAGACTTAGTCTAATAAATAGAAAGAAGGAAGAACTAACAAAAAATTTTTTCTATTCTGAAATGTTGATGTAGTAAGGATTCAATCAACTGAGTATTCCACATTATGTCTAATGAAGGAACTGAGTTTTAGGTGTATACAGAGGGAAAGCCGTGTGCAATGAAAAATGCAAGCACGGCTTGGGGAGAGGTTTTTACTTAATTAGCAAGGAAATTATCTACTTCATCCGACTAGTTCCGGGTTCGAATCCCGGGCAACCCATGGTCACGTCGGATTGAAATTATATTCTTTGAAATTAGATTCTATTATGTGTATACGTCATATTGAAATTCGATTCTTTGAAATTAGATTCTTGTATATAAATCCATTTGTATCGGGTCCAAAATCCAATTTAAATAGAAAATTCTCTTGAATTCTCCGTTCATACGGAATTACGATCTTAATCTATGATTTGAATCTCACGGTAGTTCAATCTCGGCTCGGGTGGCAAGTTCCACATTCATCATTACAGGAGGCGATCTCTAAGAATTTAGCTTATTCATTCTGTCTTTCTTTATAAATTTTTGAAAAAGGACAATATTCTCAAAAGAATAAAACCCTTACTTACGTTTCCACATCCAATCAAATCAAAGCAACCCCTACCCTAGACTTTACTTATTTTTATCTAAAAATTATGCCGATTCCTATTCCAACAGTTCCTAAAATATATTATGAGGATGACGACCGCGATCGTCTTTTTAATTACCATCCTGATTTTCATCCTGAAGATGCGCCAGACAACAAAGAAAAGTGGATTGATCTAGTGGAATATCTGCAAGACAATAGAACACTTTTTTTATTCCAAGAGTTGAAGAATGAGGTGACGAATCAAATTATTGGTCTTATGCTATATCTCGACTTTGAGGAGGAGGCCACGATCCGTTTATATATAAACTCGCCCGGTGGAAGCATACTCAATGCGCTAGCTCTTCAGAATTCGATCTGGAGTCTGTCCTCACCTATACAGACATTAGGTATAGGAAGGGTCGCTTCAATGGCAGCTGTGGTCCTGGCCTCTGGAGACAAGAAGCGCCGTGTGGCATTCCCTAGCACTAGGATAATGGTCCATATCCCTAGGCCTAAAAAAAAACCACACAAAAAAAAAAAACAAAAAGAAAAACCAAACCCACGGGACAAGTATTACGCCGCAGAGGCAGTGATCTCGAACGCAATACATCAGGATAAGCTTACCTTGCGCCTTGCAACCTTCTTTTCACACGTGTCGGGCAGAAGTGTGGATAGGATATTCGAAGAATTGAGTCAAGATGTTTTTATGTCAGCAGAAGAGGCAAAAGATTTTGGACTTATTGATAGGATAGTTGAACCGAAGCCTGAGACTGAGACTGAGACTGAGAATTAAGATTACCCCAACCGACCGCGGTCGGTAGGGGAATCCGGTTAGGATTTATCTAAACCATCCCATATAGATATATATGATTTAACATGCCAACTATTAAACAACTTATTAGAAATACAAGACAGCCAATCAGAAATGTCACAAACTCACCTGCTCTTAAGAGATGCCCTCAACGTCGAGGAACGTGTACTAGGGTGTATGTGCGACTCGTTCAGATCTTGAGCTAGAACAAAGGAAAGCGAACAATTTTCCAGTATCAAAGATCAGTACCGGTGAATAGAATAGAATGGAAAAATGAACTCCATTTACTATGCTAAAAAAAATTGATCATATGCCTTTCATTGTGTATGAAATCTATGGTTTCCATTGGTGTAAATCCAATCACCTCAATTTAAGAATTCTCCATTGGTAGCAAACGCTTATCCATTAAGCGGAGGAAATCTTGGTTTCAATTTAAAAGATTAGGCCGACCTCTTGCAAGAACGGACTAACAGGGTCAGCTACCCAGCCAATTCTCAGAATTAAATACCGTTACTGGACAAGTGGGTCTCGTTGTGAAAGACCTAGTTACTGAATAATTAATGGGTAGAGCCAAAGAATGGGAACTATACAAGTTACCAATAGCATTAAGTAAATGAAGTTAAAGGCTCCGGTGTATAGAGAAGACCTCACCGTTTAAGAAGTAACCATAGAAACGATGGAATCCACTATTTCTTTCTAGTTTCTATTTCTTATTATCTTTTTAATACCTAGTCGAATCCAATTTCGAATTTTGGGGTGAAATTAAATGTCTAGAAAAAAATAAAAAATCGTGGTCGGGAAGGTTATAGTAGCCAAAGCCATTGGAATTTTTAGTTTATACATTGGAAAAACTCTTTTTGTTATTAATCGACTAGGAAGGGGGAAAAGAATAACCGAAAGAACGGAAATCAATTAGTTATTCAGCAAAGTTTCATTTATGCATAGTTAATGACCAGAACTAGACGGGGATATATAGCTCGGCGACGTAGAACAAAAAGGCAGTTATTTGCATCAAGCTTTCGGGGAGCTCGTTTAACGACTCAACAAGAAATAAGAGCTTTGGCTTCGTCCCAGGTGGGTAGGGGTTGGAAAAAAATAAATTTTCGTCGTTTGTGGATCACTCGAATCAATTCAGTAATTCGGGGCGGTTGGATATACTCTACTTATAGTAGATTAATACACGATCTATACACGAGACAGTTGCTTCTTAATCGTAAAATAATATCGCAAATATCTATAGCAAATCAAAATTTTCTTTATCTAATTTCCAATGACAAAACTAATGAAAAAACAGCAATATGCCCCCAAGGCGTTTCCCGGGGAATGAACTCCGGGAAAATTCAAACTATATATATATAGGAGAAAAATCGTATGAAAAAGAATCAAAATGACTTATATTCTTGGTCTTTCAACCTTTGGTTGATTACTTTTACTCTGTCTTATCTTGTGTTTCGTAAGTCTCTTACTGCGGATTATTATCTTTGTGTTTATAAAATTACTTTCTCTGTGCATCTGCCTTCTTTTTGTTCTTTCTATCTGACTTTTTTTTGGCTAACCCTGACTTATTTTTCTTCTTTTGACTGGTGGTGTACTTCTTTTTTTCAAACAATTTATCATTATTAACAAAAGGCAACAACGATAAAATACGAGCTTGTTTTATAGCACGAGTCATTAATCGTTGTTGTCTCAAAGTCAATTTATTTACTCGTCTAGATAAGATTTTTCCTTGGTGACTAATAAATCGACCAATTAAACTCATGTTTCTATAATCAATTCGATCCCCCGATTGGATCGGGGGCAAACGCTTACGAAAAGATCGCTTGGATTTAAGAAAAGGTCGTTTGGAGTTAAGAAAAGGTCGTTTGGAGTTAAGAAAAGGTCGCTTGGATTTAAGAAAAGGTCGTTTGGATTTATCCATGGTTTGTTTAGTTTATTCTTTTAAACCGAAAATCCTATTTCGGTTGGATCTCGAAAATGAATTAGAATACATAAAAAAAATAGGATTTGCTTTCTTTCTATTCAAATTATCTTATATCTACTCATTTTTCCCCCTCCTCGGGGGGGGGTGCAGGGGCTCAGCTCGAGCTATTTCGTTATCTCCCCGTGAATCGTATGTTTGTAACAATATGGACAGAATTTTCTCAATTCCAATTGATTAGGCGTATTGTGCCGATTCTTTTGAGTAATATATCTGGAAATGCCTTTTGATGCCTTATTAACACCCTTTCGAACACAAGTAGTACATTCTAAAATAACCATTATTCGTATATCCTTACCCTTGGCCATGAACCTCCTTTGGATTTTTAATTTACTCAACTCTTTTCCTTTCGATTCGAAACGAAGAAGAAGAAAAGAAAAAATATAAGTTACTAACTTGAAATCACATTCTGAAAAATTTTGCTGCAATCAATATATTAAAAAAAGATCCAAAGATTTCTATACAATATTTCAAATCAAAGTACAGGATTTCGTTTAAGTATCTTGTATAATACTCTTCCCTATACATAGAATTCTAATTTGAACCCGAATCTCACAGCCGTTGAATCCACTTTTATTCCTTCTCTTTCCTCCCTTATTCTAAAAAGTAGAAAAAAAGAGAAAAGAAAAAAAGAGAAAAGAAAAATAGAGAAAAGAGAAATAGAGGGGGAGACGGATATTGGTAGCTCTAATCTGCTTTATTCCTTCCCCCGTCACTAACTAGAATGAAAAAAAGGGGAATGTCAGCGCATCCGGGAAAAAACGATTAATCTCTATCAATAGACCTGCTAAAGACGCGAACCATAGAGCACTTAGTACCGGTGCCACGGAAAGATATGTTTTTAGATCTCGCATTGAAAACCCCTTCATTTTATTGTAATACATTATGATAATACATATCTGATCAGATGCATATGTAGACCATGTATAATTGGACTCGAATTGTACACGGAATCCCTAATGAAAATGGACATGTACCATGATCCAGTAAAATTTTTCTTAAAACAGAACAAAAAACAGTCCTTTTCGTCTCGAGCATTCCCCCAAATACTGATTGAATTTTCCGACGGATTCCGCTCCATTTTTCAAATGGATAAAGTTTTTTTATTATATGTTAAATGAGATCAAAAGGACGAAATGGACAGATAAACTGTATCTATATATAAAATCGCTAGAAGAAAGAACGCTATGGAAAACAAGACAGGAATTCTCTACAATGACACTGTAGACTAATTGCAGGGATGTAGCGCAGCTTGGTAGCGCGTTTGTTTTGGGTACAAAATGTCACAGGTTCAAATCCTGTCATCCCTACCTATAACTGCTCGAGAGAGCAGTAACAGGGGATTCGGTGAAATCGAGTCAAATTGGACATATATAATCTTTCATTCTTATGATACTGTAATAGTAGATTCATACAAGACGTATTGAGCTTACAAAAAGAATCCAATCTTTTTCTTTCCAGTCTTATCTTTTTTGCTAAGAAAGCGCTCTTAGTTCAGTTCGGTAGAACGTGGGTCTCCAAAACCCGATGGCGTAGGTTCAAATCCTACAGAGCGCGATTCCGTTCTTATGAGGTTGAAATAGCTTCACTAACTTGAACAGCAATCTGAATTTGACCTCCCGGATAGTAAAGAAAGGAGGAGGTCAATCAAAAAACGTGATGTTCATTAATCAAAGGTCCAACTGATCGCCGCGCCTGTATTGTAAATATGCAGTTACAAATAATCCAGCCAAAGTAATAGGAATTAACCCTAAGACGATTCCAAATAGAAAAACTTCAATCATTTGAATTTGTTTGAAAGGAGAAAAAAAGAGGTAATATCTATATCTAAATAGTAATCCGAATTACCATCAATCTCAATGACCAAGAATTGGCAATGGACCTGGTCAGTAATTTTAGAGTACACAGACTCTCGCAGAAAGATTTCTTTTTCTGAGTTTTGCGCAGTTCAAATATGAATTTCAAATAAGTCGTATTTTGCTCAG